CACAAAGAAAAAGGGAAGTGACTTGGACAAAAAGGGAAGTGACTTGGACAAAAAGAAACGAAGTGACTTGGACAAATATTGTTTGTCGGTAGCCTCAGACCAATCAATCGAATATTGATTAATACGTAATCGATCGAACACTACTTGAAAACGGTTCTTCTGTTCAGAAATGAAATGTTCCAAATGTTCCTTAAAATTCTTGCTCCCATTGGACCATTTGTATCTATATGCATCAGGATCCCGATTCATGGATCTCTCGGTTCGAGAAATAAGAGGATCAAACCATTTCTTCTGACTCTTTTTCAAATTCGCTAAATGTTGGTTGATCCTATATTTCATTATAGTTATCAGAGTATCATTTCCTATTTGATCCCTTTGAATTCCATATTCGAAGTTGCGATCGGATCGATTCTTTTTAATGAATCGATTCAATACATTTCTTATGTACCCATGGGTGCTATATTGGATTTGAATCAGATTTTTGATCAATCTATGAGGTAGAATCAATAAAGATTTATTTTTTGATTCATCATCCGGTGAAATAGGATGAATTGAGACGGTATTTTGTAAATACGTAATTATCTTGAATATATCAACCATTTCTTTATTTTCCGATCGCCTAGAAGGGACAAAAGAAACATCTGGTTTTTTTTTTTTTAATTTATGATCTCTAGTGGACCCCTCAGTAGGATTTGAACCCAGATTAAGTTCTGACCATCTATCAGAGAAAAAAGAACGAATTGATCTTGTAGGATTCCCAAGAAATTCTTCGGTTTCTTCCGGGAGCAGATGATTATTCATCTGCTTCTCACGTTCCGCGAATAGCCGGGACATTAAGGAAGGATCCCAAAGAATCGATCTTTCTTTCACTTTTAGTTGCGGAATCTCTGTTTGATTGATCCATGTGTGATATTCGGAATCCTCATTTCTAATGGAATCGAAATGATCTCTGGATTGATCAGAAGAGCCTTCCAATTGGTTAGAATCCGTTACTTGAACGAAAATAGATCTTATGGAATCATATTGAATATTTGACAATACATTCCGTACCTTGCTAAAAAACCGATCCTTATTTACCAACCACACATTGTCTAACCAAATCAAATTCTCTCTCGATACGTTCCTCAAAAAATCCGATTCGTGCTGATTCTTCCCCCAACTAACTAAGAGATCTTGGTGGAATTGCCACATATGAAATTGAGCACAATTTTGCAAAGAAATACCCCACTTTTTTCTCGAGAAGAGATGGGAAACATGCTCAATTGATTGAATAATTGCCTCATCTCCTTGTTGTTTGAAGAAACCCCCTCCTTCAATTGGTCTTTTTTCACGAAAAACAGGCATGAGATAACAAATTAAGTCTTTCCCTAAGACTTCAAATAGCTGTCCCGAAGTCAAGTTTATTATGTTTTGCTTCTTCCTCGGGGTCGGAGAAAGACGATCAAACAATTCCCAATCACGGTCCTTGCGGATCGGATCATTCATATAGGATAAAAAAATAAACTCCAGATATTTGCTATCCTTCTCTTTGAATGAGATCTCAATTCCAGCTATGGTTTCATTAGATATCTTACAACTAGAATCCCTCTTTTTTACGATCCGGTTACTCCACCACCGCGAACCCCGGTTAGATTCAGGCATGATACACTTTTTATTTATTGGGAGAATCCAAGTACTCTCTTGTGGATCCATGAAACAACTCTCATAAATATTTTTCCCTTTTGGAGAATACAGGAGCGAAACAATAAACCTATTGATATTGTAAGACCAAAAAGATTCTTCCAATGTCTCATTTCCGGGTCCAACGGAATTCATAGGTATAGGAAGAAGCCCCATCAAATAGAGATTTTTTATTTGGACCATCTTTCGATTGTTAATACGAGATATAAGGATCACTACTAAAAGCAGTACTATACCTTTGATCATGAAATATCGATTGCTTCTTGAGCCCCGCGAATCACGTGAAAGTAGGATATTCCAAATTCGGGGGTCAAAGAGTTTCATAAAACGTTCTTGGTGAAAAAAAATGTGAGTGAAAGATCCCACTGAATTAAATTTTATCCATGAATCTAAGAAATAGTGAGAATTCTTAATCCCTCTCAATATCTCTCTCAATTCGAAGATCCAGAATTTGAATTGATGTGTTTTCATTAATTTCTCCTTTTTTATTAGTTTTTTTTTATTTTATGATGCTTCTGTTAAGCATCCATGGCTGAATGGTTAAAGCGCCCAACTCATAATTGGCAAATTCGCAGGTTCAATTCCTGCTGGATGCACGCCCGTGGGAACGTTCAATCAATAAGTCTATTGAAATTGGCTCTGCACCAATGGAATCTCATCATCTATACATAACGAATTGGTATGGTATATTCATACCATAACATATAAACAGTAAGAAAAGAACTAGAATTCTTATCGATACTGGAACTCATAGGGAATAAAATGGGTTGCCCGGGGCTCGAACCCGGAACTAGTCGGATAGAGTAGATAATTTTTCCTTGTTGCAATATAGGAAAAAGATCCCTCCCCAAGTCGTGCTTGCATTTTTCATTGCACACGGCTTTTCCTATGTATACATTATAATTTTTTATAATTTTTTCCTATGTATACATATACATTATAATTAATAATTAATAATTAATAAAATAATTATTAATTATTATATATATATATATATTTATATATAAATAATTTATATATTTATATATAAATTATATAAATTAAATTATATATAAATATATATATATATAAAATATAAATATATATAAAATATATAAATATATAAATTAAATAATTATATATATATATATAAATATATATATATAATATATATATATAAATAATAAATATATATAATAATAAATAATAATAAATATATATAAAATAAATATATATAATAATAAATAATAATAAATAATAATAATAAAAAATATATATATATATATAATAATAATAAATAATATATAAATAATATATATATATAAATATAATATATATATAAATATAAAAAAATAAAATATAATATATATATATATTATAAAAATATAAATAAAAATAATATATAATTATAATATTAATATATATAAATATAAATAAATATATAAAATATAAAACTTTTTTTTATTATTTTGAGAAGAATGAATAGTTGAAAATTAAAATAAAAAAAAGGGTATAAGAGAAGAATGGGACCCATTATGGGGCATAACATTACTGCGCATTACAGAATGAGCATTTCAGAAAAATTAATTAATTCTTATTTTATCTCTGTTATTCTATTCCACCTCTTATAGAGAAAAGAACTTAAAGCAAAATACTTAATATTATTAATAATATGGTGATACATTTATACAAAACTTCTACCCCAAGCAATGTAGCCGCGGACAGTTTGGATTATAAATATAAATGATTTGAGAAGTCATTGATACGAACAATATCCAAATACCAAATACGTTTTCTATGCGATCCATGTAAAGTAAAAAAAAGGGGTTTTGGTGGGAAAATAAAACAAAGAACTTTTTCTTCTTCCGTAAAGAATTCTTCTAATAATCCCGGACCTAATCTTTTTAAAAGAGTGCGTACCGTACTTTTATGTTTACGAGCCAAAGTTCTAGCACACGAAAGCCGAAGTATATACTTTATCCGATACAAACTTTGTTTTTTTGAGGATCCACTGTGATAATGAGAAAGGTTTCTACATACCCGGCTAAATTGATCTATAATATCAGAATCTGATAAATCAGCACAGGTAGGCTTACTAATAGGATGCCCAAATACGTTACAAAATTTAGCTTTAGACAATGATCCAATAAGAGGAATAGCTGGAACTATAGTGTCTAATTTATTAGTAACAGTATCCATTATAAATGAATTCTGTAACATTTGAGTCTTTACCGACGAATAATTTATTAGTATAATTGAAAGATACCCCAGAAAATGTAAGGAATAATTTGAGAATTGGTTTATATGGATCCTGTAAGGTTGAGACCAAAAGTTAAAATAATATTGCCACAAATTTACAAGGTAATATTTCCATTTTTTCATCAACAGATGAGTCCCCCTTGAAGCTAGAATCGCTTTTCCTTGATATCGGGCATAATGCATGAAAGAATCCTTGAATAACCCTAGGCTCTTCTTAAAATAATTATTACAAACTATTATAATTATAAGATGTTCTATTTTTCTATAAAAATTTGTTCGCTCAAGAAAGATTCCAAAATATGTTGATCGTAAATAAGAGAATTGTTTATGAAGAAAAACTAATAAAAACTCGCATTCAGATACATAAAAATTATACATTAACCAAAATAATCTTTTATTTTCTTTTGAAAAAACATAAATAGATTTATTCAGAGTAATAAGACTATTCAAATTATGATATTCATATAGAAAGAATCGTAATAAATGCAAAGAAGGAACATCTTGGATCCAACATTGAATAATTTGAACCAAGATTTCCAAATGAATGGGATGGGGTATTAGTATATCTGACACATAATTTAAATTCAAAAATTTGTCCTCTAAAAAGGGAAAAATGGAATGAATAGATTGTAAATTATGAGATTTTGGTATTTTTTTTTCTTCGAGGGAAGATACTAATTGTAATGAGAATGGAATTTCCGCAATGATTGCAAAACCTTGCGATATTGATCTAATTTGAGAATAAAAATAATTGTTGTGTCCAACAAATCTATTTTGGTTATTTACCAAATAAATAAAATAATTCTGTTGATAAATTCGAATAATTAAACGTTTCACAAGTACTGAACTAGATTTACTGTCATAACCTTCCATAGGTTCATAAAAAATTGTACTATTTAAAGCATAATCATGAGCAAGTGCATAAATATAATCCTGAAAAAGAAGCGGATATAGGAAGTGTTGTTGTCGAGATCGATCTTTTTCTAAATACCCTTGTAATTCTTCCATTTTTATTTATCTACTTGAAGCAAAGACAGGAGATATTTCTTGGGTTCTCAAATGATACATAGTGCAATATGGTCAGAACAGGGTTATGCTATACTATGAATACTATTACTATTTTCTATATAATATACTATAACTATAAAACTATAAATAAAAAAATATAATAAAAAATAAAGATATACCCCGGAAACCAGGGGCCCAATCAACGGATATTTTTCCTATTCTTATTCTATGTAATTAGAGTAAATATAAACAATAAACCAAAATTCTATATAAAATATAAAATAAAGAGAGGTAAAAAATACTTTATTTTTGCAACCAGATCGCTCTTTTGACTTTGGATTAAATTTTAATTATATTATCTTTATCAGTATACTGGTTCTTCTACACATACGTCTCAAATTCATAATTAAATATAAAATTTAATATTAATATTATAGTTAGGATTCATTAAAAAAAAAGAATCAATGGTTTACTCACAAGAGAACCCTTACCCACATTAGGCACTAATAAAATTTTTAACGTATAATTAGATTGGGTAATCATTTAAATTAAGCTCGTAACTTTTTGTAAAAAAAAATTTGAGCCATATAACTCTATCCATTTATTCACTAGAACCCACCATAAATGTAAAATAAATTTATCCTAAAATTATATTTTAATTATTATTATATTATTTATATTTATTTTATATTAATATTATGATTTTACGACATGCTGTTTTTTCCTTCATTACCTTTCAGGATCAGTCGTGGTCTTATAGACTCTACCAAGGGTCTGGACGAATTAGTTGCTCCATCCAAATGTGTAAAAGATCATAGTCGCACTTAAAAGCCGAGTACTCTACCATTGAGTTAGCAACCCAATAATAAAATAAATATGTATAATTATGTATAAATTAAAATTAAAATTAAAATTAAAATTAAAATTAAAATTAAAATTAAAATTAAAATTAAAATTATGTGTAAATTAGTATAGGATAGGATCAAAAATAATTAATTCTATTGTGCTATGGGCATATCAGATTAAGGATAAACAGATCTATATTATCTACGATAAAATTATATTCAATAGACCATCATTAGACCATTGTAAATATAAATTGTAAATATAAATGTTGAGAAAACAAATTAAATAAATAAAATTTAGGACTTTTGTTGAATTGGCACAACATAAATAATGCATTCTTAAAGAGAGTTATAGAAAATGGATTCATAAAATCATTTATTAAACTATGATTAAGATTTAAGATTAAAGTGGTTTTTTGTTTATTCTTACTTAATTTAATATATAATTTAATATATAATGATAATGTAAAAAATATCATTCGTACTCATAACTCAAGTTGCTCAAATTATAGAAAAGTCTGAATATAAATCCTTCTACGCTTAATTGAGTCAGTCGTCTATTCGATTTATATATTGAATATTAATATTGAAAATATACTTACAAAGCTAGGTCAACTTATAAATTGTAACTAACCCGAGATTCTTCTCCCTTTATAAAATAAAAGATTAGAACCAACTAACACATCGTTTCAAACGAAGTTTTAACATAACATTTTTTTGAAAGCCCATTATTAAATTAGTACCAAAAACTCCCTACTCTTTAGTCTACACATAAAATGTGGAATTGGTATATCTCATTTATTAAATTTAGCCTTTGTTTAGATTTTGTAGAAAGGAATGGGAAGGCCCTTCTTTCACATTCAGAATGCATTCTGTGATAATTCACATTAAATCTTTATAATTTATAAATAATTTTATAAATAAAAAAATAAATAATAAATATGATTATGATAATGATATGAATAGTAAGAACATATTCTGACAAATAAATTAGAAAAACCATTCTTAGAATTCATAACAATGTTATCTTTAACTTTAACAATTTTTAATGTTGAATACAATGTGAACCCGTCTGTCGTTTATGATAGAAACGGTCTGGGACGAAAGGATTCGAACCTCCGAGTAGCGGGACCAAAACCCGTTGCCTTACCACTTGGCGACGCCCCATTTTTATTTCTATTAGACCCCCTTTTTTTTATTCTAAAGTTTTAAGTGATTAGAAGGCGTGGAGAGAGAGGGATTTGAACCCTCGGTACAAATAACTCGTACAACGAATTAGCAATCCGCCGCTTTAGTCCACTCAGCCATCTCTCCAAATTTAAAATTGAAAAAAAATACCTTACTTCTTCTGTTTCTGTACAAAAGGTTTATTTCCCCGGCCCACTTAATTACTGGGCCGGTCATTACTTTACTTTACTTATTATTTTAGTCATTACTTTACTTTACTTTATGTTATTATTTTACTTTATGTTATTATTTTACTTTATTGTTATTATTTTACTTTATGTTATTATTAATTATTATTATATATATGATATGGGAATGAATTAAAATGGGAATGAATTAAATTTTAATCTATATTATATAATAATAATAATATTTAGAAACCTAGTAAATGATGACCTTCCATGGATTCACCTATATAAGCTGCGGCTAAAGTTGCAAAAATAAGAGCTTGAATACCACTTGTAAATAATCTAAGAAATATAATGGGTATAGGAACTACTGAAGGTACTAAAGAAACAAGAACAACAACTACTAACTCATCAGCCAATATATTTCCAAAAAGTCGAAAACTAAGAGATAAAGGTTTTGTAGAATCTTCACTCACATAAAAATATATTCGTAGGCACAGCTAATTGTCCCTTAGATAACTGTATTATTTTCCAAGGTAAAAGAGCACTTACCAAGTTAGAAACAAAAATAAATAGAAATATAGTTACAAGAAAGGGAACCCAAGAACCATATTCTTTTCCAATCTGAGTTTTGCTCAAATCTCGAATAAATTCAAGGACATATTCAAAGAAATTTTGACCATTGGTCGGAATAGTTTGTGGGTCCCAAACAGCTATGATGGCTGAACCTAATAAGATAGCAATTACGACCCAAGAAGTTATAAGTACTTGGGCATGGATTTGTAAACCTCCTATTTGTCAATATAAATGTTGGCCTACTTCTACACCCGATATCTCTTTAATTTTAATATTAAACTTTAATATTAAATATTATAATGAATTAATCATATATTTCCATTTAGGATACCAAGAAATCACATAAGATAATATCAATACCCCCATTTATTTTATAATTTAAAATTAAACAAAAAAAATCGTAACCCATCCATATCATAAATCCATTAAAGTTACAAAATATGATTAACTAAATGTTATTAGTTATTATTCTTAATCATAATCAACGGTTTATTATATAGCTAGAACGGCCCTCACAAATTGCGAATACTAATTTTTTAAGAATGAATCGGATTGAAGCTACAGCGTCATCATTGGCTGGAATCGAAATATCTGCTAGATCCGGGTCACAATTTGTATCGATTAAACAAATTGTCGGAATCTTTAAAATAACACATTCTCGAAGAGCCTTATATTCTGCTTGCTGATCAACAATGATTACAATATCAGGTAACCCAGTCATATATTTGATCCCACCCAGATATTTTTGCAAGGTAGAAAGTTTTCTATTCAACATTGACACATCCCTTTTTGGTAGACGGCTGAGTTTACCCATCTTTTGTTCTGCTCTTAAGTCCCTGAACTTATGAAGTCTCATTTCCGTAGTGGACCAATTCGTTAACATACCCCCGAGCCATTTTTTATTAACATAATGACACCGAGCCCTTATTGCAGCTGATGCTACTGAACCCGCTGCTTTTTTTTTGGTACCGACGATTAAGAAGTTTTTTCCCCTACTTGATGCATAAAAAACTAAATCACAAGCTTCTGATAAAAAACGAGCAGTTCTAGTAAGATTTGTAATATGAATACCTTTACGCTTTGCAGAAATGTAAGGGGCCATTCTAGGATTCCATTTCCTAGTATCATGACCCAAATGAAGCCCCACTTTCATCATCTCTTCCAAACGTATATCCCAATATCTTCTTGTTATTTTTCCCACACTTCCTCTTTTTTTTGTCTTACATACCTTGAAATAAATAATTGTTCCAACGGAACCTTTTACCGGGGATTGGCCATTGATACATAGTTTAATTTTTTAATTTAAATATTTTAATATATGTTTTGAGATACAATCAATCGAAGAGAGTAATCGAAACCAGATCTAATCAAAATAAAAAAAAATGAGTAATAAAATATATATAATATTTTTATCTATATTTGGATCGGATTTGGTGGCATGGCCAAGTGGTAAGGCGGGGGACTGCAAATCCTTTATCCCCAGTTCAAATCTGGGTGCCGCCTGATCAACAAATTTTTATTTCTTATCCTGTCCCGCGGGTCTAACTAAAAAAATTATTGATTGGCAGAATCGGGGCAAGTGACTAGGCCTGTCGACGCTTGATTTTAAAAATCCGTAGGTTCTAAAGTGTGTTGCTTTGTTTATCGCTTATTTAGTATACCTTTCTTAGATTTGGGCAGTAATGGGAACGTATACATCAAAAATTCAGTGTCCAATTTGAATTATGAATTATAATAAGATAAACTGTTTCTAATTAGTAATTTAGGATACACAAGTTGGACTTAAAAAAAAAGGTGTGGTTTAACTTTAACCTGAGTATTCTTTCTGCTGATATAATTATATTAAGTTCATTGTGTATCGTACAGTACGTACAACAAACGAATAAAATTTGTGTATGTACTCCTGGTAAAGTAAAAAAGTACTTTATTCTCAAGAACAATAAAAAAAAGAACGTCAGACAAGTATGGTAATGATATATCTTTAAATACTAAATAGGGTAATACCACCGATTGTACCAATCTACATATATATCTCCCTTATCAATAGGCACTATTACAATAACAAGAAAAACAATAAATTAAAATTACTTGTCTTATGATAAATACTAAACTAAAAGAAATAAAGATACCTGCATTAGATCTTGCTCCATGCCCCTTTTCTGTGAAAAGGGGGAGACTTATTAATAAATTCATAGGATCAAAGTTCGGGACTGACGGGACTCGAACCCGTAGCTTCCGCCTTGACAGGGCGGTGCTCTGACCGATTGAACTACAATCCCAGCAAGGTGTATGGCATATATATTATTATATTATATTTTTATATTTAAATTTAAATAAATTCTTATATTTAATAATAACATTCTATTCTATTCGTAGTGTTGTAACAGAGGAACAAAAATATACTAAAATATCATATTTCATATTAAATGAATATATATTTTAATATATATATATTAAAATTTAATATATATAATATAATATATATTAAATTTTAATATAAATATTAAATATATATTTATATATTTTAAAATATATATTTATATATTTTAATATTTAATATATATAAATAATTATAATATAATAATATTATAATATATATAATAATATTATAATATATAATATATATAATATATATAATATAAATATAATATTATAATATATATATATATAAAATAAAATTATATATATATAATATGTATAATATGATTATGATAATTCACCATGGTGTGCGAATTGTTGGGCCGAGCTGGATTTGAACCAGCGTAGACATATTGTCAACGAATTTACAGTCCGTCCCCATTAACCGCTCGGGCATCGACCCAGGAAGAATAAATTTACATTCTAGGCTTAGTGATAATCCACAATAAACTTTATTTCGTAGTACCTAACCTACCCCCAGGGGAAGTCGAATCCCCGCTGCCTCCTTGAAAGAGAGATGTCCTAAACCACTAGACGATAGGGGCAAATCCACCTGATCATAATCATACTATGATGGATCATAATCATACTATGATGATAGTATTAGATCCGAAGTGCCTTTTCTACATATTTTACTAATTCTTTTTACTAATTATATTGTAATTCTACTATTAATAAAAATATAAAATAAAATATAATTAAAAATTACAATATAATTAAATATAAAAAATAATTAATAATAATAATATTTATTATATTATAATTATAGGCATTAGACTTATAATTCAAAATATCTAATTCATCAATTGAATAAATGGGCCTTTTTAACTCAGTGGTAGAGTAATGCCATGGTAAGGCGTAAGTCATCGGTTCAAATCTGATAAAGGGCTTTTTTCACTAAACTCTATAAATATTGTTATTCTAAAAAAAAATTGTATCTTTGAAACCCTTTGCATGGACTCGTGATGCATTTGTATGGTCTAACTAGGCTATCCCAACTAGCCGATCCAAACGAATAAAGAAACAAATTTATTCAAAAAGAAAGAGGAGAGAGAGGGATTCGAACCCTCGATAGTTCTCATAACTATACCGGTTTTCAAGACCGGAGCTATCAACCACTCGGCCATCTCTCCCAGAGGTAATCCATATTTTATTCATGCGAATGGAACATGACATATGATACAATAGACTAATTTAATTATCTGTAAAAAGATCCCATCCCAGATGTAAATCTATATTTGTATCTATTGATATACTGTATGTATTATTTATATGTATGTATTTTATGTATATTATTAAGTATTGTATAATATATACATAATAATATATTAATAATATATGCATAATAATATATGCATAATCCAGTATGCACAATACATAATACAATATAATAATAAAATAATATAATATGTGCGTTTGTGGAATAAATACTAAGCTAAATACCTAATAAAATTAAATAATAAAGATAATAAGTTAATAATCATGGTCAAATCAAATCCCTCCATGATACATTTTATTCCATTTTATTCTAATTATATTAAAATTAAAATTTTTACTAAGTGAGGGCCAAATGGTATAGTTTACTATGGTAGTTAGTATAGTTGTTAGTATAGTTTATAGTTTATAGTTATAGTAGTTCTATCTTCCCCCTTCTTTGCCTCCCAACGACCAAAACAAAAATAATAATTATATTTATTATAAAAATATGTTAATGTTGCGGAGACAGGATTTGAACCCGTGACCTCAAGGTTATGAGCCTTGCGAGCTACCAAACTGCTCTATTCCGCGCTGAAGAACTGATAACTAATGGGCGAAGATAAATTGGGTATGCCCATCTAACATATCTATACATGGGTATGCCCATCTAACATATCTATACAATATAGAAAATAGTCTATTTATACAGAATGGTAAAGGTAAATAGGGCCCCTATGATCTATAATCATAGAGATCTATACAATACAAATATAAAAGATATTTTTATCCTTACCAACTTGATCTTGTTGCGCCCGGTAACAAACATGCATGAACCATTTCTCGAAGTATGTGCCCGGATAACCCAAAGTCTCGATAGTTCGCTCTGGGTCTTCCGGTCAAAAAACAACGTCTATGAAGACGTATAGGTGCACTATTACGTGGTAGGGATTGCAGTTTTCTGTTAATTTCCCATTTTTCACTCAATGATATAACTTTTTTTATTTCTTTTTTTAAGGACCGACGAATCAAATTATATTTCTGTTCTAATTTATTCCGCTTCTTTTCCCTATAAATCAAACTTTTTCTTGCCATAATTTTAAGTGCCTATTATTTTATTTTTAATGATACAGTTCGTATCCTAGATGTTAAAATATAAGATGTTAGATCCTCCTCTCCTCCGTAAAGAAATTAAATTGTTGCTGATGCTGATAAAGTACATAAAAAACAATATTTTCCTGATCTAAATGCAATCAATAAAGCTGCACTAAGCAAATATATAGCATAACCTAAGGAAAAGTGGGCTAATCCAACCAATCTTGCGCAATGGAAAGAGCCACCCGCTGTCTTATTTCTCCATCGAATCAAATTAGTCAAAGGTGTGCGTTCATGAGCCCATGCTAAAGTTTCAATCAATTCCTGCCAATATCTGCGCCAAGAAATTAAGAACATAAATTTAGTAGTCCAAACAAGATGTCCAAATAAGAGCATACACTCCCAGACTGATAAACTATTCATGCCAAAAGGTTTATATCCATTAATAAGTTGTGAAGAGTTTAACCATAAATAATCTCTTAAGTATCCCATCAAATAAGTGGAGGATTCATTTAATTGTGAAACGTTACCCTGACATAATATATAATGTAATGTGTTCCCAATGCCAATAAAAATAAATACAATACAATAGCTAAATGATGATGAGCCATATTGGTCAGCCATAAATTTTTCGTTTGTGGATGGAATCCCCCAAGAAGGGTTAGAATAGTAGTTCCCACACCTTGGGGGGTACCAAATAAATGACTACTAGAATCAGGTTTTGGGCATAAGGATTCTATTGACCCATAAGAAGCGGTCCCAACCCTGGGGGATGTGTTAATACATATAATAAATTCTCTATCTGGCGTACTTTCCCCCAGATTTGGGAATAGAGACATGAATAAAAATAAAATGTCCTGCCCCAGCCAAGGAACTTACTCAAAAAAGTCCTGACAAATGATGATTGAGGCTAGATTCGGCATTTTTGAACCATGAAACACTTGGTTTACATTTGGGCTGTAGATGTAACCAACCCACTATTAAGGATATAACAGAAATAAATAAATTTATAATATCAATCCAAACAAAAGAGGAAAAAGAATGTAATTATTATTCCATGATAAAAGATAAAATAGAGTTGAGTAAGCATCGGGATAATGAAGGCATTTTTCAATGGAACCATTGATTGGTCGTACGCGTACTGCAATAATATGAATTATTGAATTATTTTCTATTCACTCGGTTTCTGGTCAATAATGAAGAGATAGATTATGTAGGAGAGATGGCCGAGTGGTTCAAGGCGTAGCATTGGAACTGCTATGTAGACTTTTGTTTATCGAGGGTTCGAATCCCTCTCTTTCCCTTTCTGTTGATTTAGATATGTGAAATACAAATTATAGTTATAGTAAATTATAGTTATAGTATAGTATTATAGTATATTTATATTATAGTATAAATTAATTAAATTTAAATTTTAAATTTTTATACTATAATTAAAAATTTAAAATTTAATTTTTAATTATAGTAATAGTATTAGTATTATAAATTATAGTATTAGTATTATTAGTATATAGTAAGTATTATTAGTATAGTATATAGTAATAGTATAAATAGTAATAGTATAAGTTATAAGTTAATAAAGTATAAATAAAAAAAAAAAGAATACTACTACTGATCCAGTTGTGATACGCGAATGGAAAAAAATCAAGATCAAGGCCATTAAATCTATACCTTTCTTTGTTATTTTCGTTAGGTTCAAGTCTGACGAGAATAATATTCTACGACTAACAATTCATTTATTTGCAAACCGACCGATTTACTATCTATTATTTGATTTACTAATCCTTTATATTGATATTGAGATGAATCAATAGCTAAATGTTTTGGTAATTCCTCGAGGGGGGATGAAGAAATATAATTTTGAATCAGAACTTTTGACCTTTGTTTATCCTTCGTAGTAATAATATCTCGGGGTTTGCAACGATAACTTGGTATATCCACTACACGACCATTAACTAAAATATGTCTATGGTTAACCAATTGCCTGGCTCCAGGAATGGTCGAAACCATACCCAATCTAAAAAGGATATTATCCAAACGCATCTCAAGTAGTTGTAGTAAAACTTGACCCGTTGACCCTTTAGCTTTTCCAGCAATATACACATATCTAAGTAATTGTTGCTCTGTCAGACCATAATGAAATCGCAATTTCTGCTTTTCTTCTAGACGAATACTATATTGTGATATTTTACCAGAACGTAATTGGTTTTTAAGATCGCTTCCGTATCTAGGTCTTTTACTAGTTAGTCCTGGTAAAGCCCCCAGATGGCTTATTTTTTTGAAACGAGGCCCTCGGTAACGAGACATAAAGATAAAGACTCCTTTTTTTATTATTTTATTGAAATTTTATATTTAATATTTTTAATATTACAGAACAAATATAAATTAAAACTGAACTATGAACTAAAAGATAAACAAAGCTAAATATTAAATATATTGAAGTACTACAAAGTAGAATGAAATAAATTGTATTAATTTAATAACCAAATAAAAATATTATAAATTTATAATATAATTATAATGAAGTTAAGTTTATGTTTTCTATTTATTTTTTTCTAATTTGTTCTGTAGAGTAGGGATAAAATTTATCTATAAATCTTTTCTACGATTGATAATTTATCTTACACTTTTCTCCAAATGTTGGTAAATATTGGGTGGGTGATCTATTATGCCGTGTTAACCCACAATTATGAAGAAAAAATTGGCTGGAAAAAAGCCGGCTATAGGAATCAAATAGATTACCATCACATTACAAATGTGATGCTCTAACCTCTGAGCTAAGCAGGCTCACATATCACATAAGATAAGCTGTTATTTAATTTTTTTTTATAATTTCTTATATTATTTTGTTTCATTGCTTATTTCTATATTTTATTTTTGCTAACTAGTAACTATTGGGTCCATTATATATACTTCCACTATACACTATATCTATAAAATTTATAATTATAAATTTATTATTTATTTATTAATTATTATATTTAATATTTATTTTATATTTAATTTATAATTTATAATTATAGTAAATGTAAATTGAAATTGTAAATAAAGTTAAATAAAGTAAATAATAATAGAATATATTAATTTTAATTATTAATAAAAAATAAAAATAATGTAATAATTGAATTATAGAAAATAGAAATAGTAAGTAATATAAATTAATAAATTATATTACTAAATATAAAAAAATATAATGAAAATATAAAACCTTAAAGATTTTATAAAAAAAAATTAAATAACAGCATACACTTTTTCAATATAGC